TTAGACAACCACTATCTCTATATCATTTCTCATAGAAAGTGCGTATACACTTAACAAAACGTCTTCTTCTTTGAACAATAAAGAGGGAAAGAAATAAAAAAAAGTCTAGTCTTTCTCAGTATCTATCTATAAAGATAGTAAGAGCTCATTCCATTGATTGAAATAGAAAATTTCGGAAGAATTTTAGGTTAGAAGAAATTTCCAATCATCGGAATCCCTTTCTTTTCGAAATACAAACACGGGAATCACTGAAATATCTCTTTGAGAGAAAGAGTATGATTCATATCATAGATAACTCCATTGGAGTCCAATGGGATTCGAAATTCAGAGATTTTGATTTTAAATAGTTCAAAACGCGTTGCAGAACGATCTATAAAACGATTGATACGGTTTGATTCCTCAACTCAATTAGTAGTACTTCTAGAGCCCACTTCTTCCCCACACTACGAGTGAAAGGGAAAATGTAAAGACTACCATTAAAGCAGCCCAAGCGAGACTTACTATATCCATGTGAATTATGTCCCCTATCTCTATAAATACGAAGGAATTTTTCCATTATTCCTCCCTAATAATAGTGGAATCCATGGCGCAGAGTCAAAAAGGGATTCTGACCGAACACTATCGAGAAACCAATCCAATAAATCGATTATGATTTCGAATCGGGAAAGATTAAACACAAGCAAAATACGTAGTAAGATCCGAAGGGAATGGGAAAATGTAGGAATAAGAATAATAAGGCCTATTCTTTTTTTGTTTTGTTGACCTTAGTAAGTAAAAACAGACAAGGGAGAAATCACGAAAAACCAGAAATCTCTATCTATTACAGACCTCTATTTCCCCATTTGATCCGGTACCCCCCTTCCCCATTATCGCTCTGAAAGAGGGGGCTTGTCTAGGGGTTGCCGCAAAGAAATTCTTTCTGTTTGCCCCTTTTTCTATAAAAGTCAATTATCAATCCAATCTAATATTGGTTGGATACCTGAGCACTCGGAGATTCTCGCGAGTCCGTCGTATATTGCACCTCCTTCCAAAACTCTTAATTGAATCAGATTTCCTATTCAGGCTCTACAATCTGATTCAAGATCCAGTCATTAGACACTCCCTTAGTAATAGAAGGGAATCGTGAAGTCTTGATAGACCCTCTACCAGTAGATTCGAATATTTCCTTGAATCCTAGATGCGAACGAGCATTCACACTCTTTTTTGTTTAGAAAACCCTCAGACCACATGCTTAGAATCAACAAAGCATTAACAGTCTGTTTCCTCTGCTTCTAACGGGGAAGAATTCTGCAAGTTCTATAAGCGGAACCGAAGAGAAGAAGAGATTTCGAGTTTTTTTGTTGATCAGGCGACACCCGGATTTGAACTGGGGAAAAAGGATTTGCAGTCCCCCGCCTTACCACTCGGCCATGCCGCCAAAATAATACAAAATAGATGAAAATTTTCCCAGATTGCTGAAGTTTTATTGTATTTGGATTTTGACTCCTGTTTTCCTTAATCCTTTTCCTAAAAGAAACACCCTTTTTGGATTTTATCCATCCCTTCGATTGATTGTATAGTATTGGAAAATCCACAATGCTAAAAACATTCTCTGGCTTTTCTATTGAGAAATCAAATGTGGATTTTCAGCCGACAAACTTGAACCATTAACTATTGACTGCTTAGTTCGAATTAATGACGATTCTGGGATTTGAATCGCAAATTGTGTTTTCCTAATGACATAAGAAAATACAAATTGAGACAGAACTAATCAGTATTTATTTTTTCAATCAAAAAATCCTTCTCAATTTCAATTATAACAAAACATATCAGTATATGTAAACCCCAGAACATAAATTGTTACACAGATATCTATTATTTAGATATATTGTCTATAGGTAATTATCATAAAATTATCCTACTTCACTTCAATTTTGCATTAAATAGAAATTCTCTTTTGATAGAACACGACCCGGACTGTCCCGAATAGAACCAGCAATAAAAGAGAAGTCGGATATTATAGCTATCCGCATACGTGTTTAATAAGTGCAACCCTTCTTATACACTTCAAATCATATTCTATTCAAAAATCAGTAAAGTAGAAATATTTCTCTTCTCTGCGAATCGTTTTTTTTTGAATAACGAAATCTCTAACATAAAGACGGTTAAGTGCTAAAAAAATGGATCCTATGTTGTTTCTGATTTTTCTGTCTTTGTATTTATCTCCCAAATACCGAATCCTTTTATTTTTCTCAAATTCGAATATGTAATATCATAATAATGGTATAATTGAAATCCTTTTTGTTTTGCTATTATATACAAAACCTTATGACTTTAACTTTAATAAGTCTAAGTGACAGAATTCTGTTTCTAGGACTGTTTTATCAATTCCTTTCCATTTTGATCTGTTGCAACTTCCAATTTAAGTAGAAAATTCTCTTTATTCCTCCGTTCAAACGTAGTTCATACATTTCATTCCAAATATGGAGTTGGATAAAATTTCATGTGATTCAGTAAACAG